CACCTCTATAGGAAAATGGATATCTCCAGAAAAAATTTTAAGTTCAATCTTTTTTGTTTTTTTCTCCATGTGGACCAATCCGCCTACTCGGCTTCTTATATTTAACGCGATTCGTGTATCTACTCCAATAATACTATTATTTCGTACCATTATGGAACAAGATTCGGGTACAATATGCACCTCTTCGGGAATGAAAAAAAATTGATCTACTTTCGTTTGGTATTTTGGCGTAAGTTCTTTGAATTCTCCAGACTCAATTAAATCCTCTTTTTTGAGGATTGAATGCACGCCTATAGCCCCATATTTAGTAATTCCCGAACTCTTTCTTCTGTATTGAAGATCATCAAAATAAGCAAGAATACTATTTCTCCGAAAAATACCATTTATCGGTATTTCAATCGAAATACTAGAACGAGGCAGTTGTTCTTTCTCTCGTTCTTGAATCCATTGGAATGGAATGATGAATCTATTTCTTCGCCTTTTTGCTAATAAAAAGAAATCATAATTTTTGTGGAGAATAGAAGGAAATAGAAGATTACACCGAACCGTATCCACGATTCGATTAAATTCCGAATAATCGGGACTACTGCTTTCTTTTTTATCAGAAAGAACCGAAGTACGGAATTTGTCTTTCCCTTGATCATTATTTACTGAAAAGCTAGAAAAGGGTTTCCCTTTTTTGGCAGAAAGAAAATAAACGTTCATTTGATCTTGATCTTTATGGATTGAAAAAGGGACTACACTGGATCTGTATGAGCCTCCTGATAATATCCATAAATGACTTGTGTTTGGTAAGAGATGTACATTACTATATGTAAAAAGGGGTGCATGATATACATCAGTACTCCAGTGCATTTCTCCCTCTGAGTTAGAATAAATATGTTTTCGAACCCTCTCTTTAAAATTCAAAGTGTATGTTCCTGCGCGAATCTCAGCAATCACTTGTTCTGATTCTACATATTGATCATTTTGAACTAATATAAAACTTTTTGGTGGAATAGTAACCTTATGTATAATATCCTCACTCTCAATAGTTACATACAAGTCTAGATAAGATAGAAAAGCGGGATGCCCATGACGTGTACGTATGGGATAAACCAAATCCTCATGGAATTTGATTTTTCCATTAGAAGGGGCTCGTACATGTTTTGCAGTACCCCCTGTGAATACTCCACCGGTATGAAAAGTTCTTAATGTTAGTTGAGTGCCGGGCTCCCCAATAGATTGACCCGCAATAATACCTACAGCTTCTCCCAATTCGACAAGGTCACCATGAGTAGGGCTCCGACCATAACATAATCGGCAGATCCAAGACATACTCTTACAAGTAAGGGGAGTTCGGATCGAGATGGGTTGTGTTTGAAAAGTTATGAATCGATTGACAAGTCCAATACCAATATCTTGATTTCGAATGGCAAGACATCGTGAGCCTATATATATATCATCTGCTAATACACGGCCAATCAATGTTTGGATAAAAATTCTTTCCGACATCATCCCATTTCGAGGACTTACAGAAATTCCTTGGATGGTGCCACAGTCTGTTCTACGTACAACAATGTGTTGAACTACTTCAACAAGTCTGCGTGTAAGATATCCAGCATCTGATGTTCGGACAGCAGTATCTACAACTCCTTTGCGGGCTCCGTAACAAGAAATGATATATTCGGTTAAAGACAGCCCTTCGCGTAAATTGCTTTGAATAGGTAAATAAATCATTTGTCCTTGTGGATCCGACATTAATCCTCTCATACCTACTAATTGGTGCACTTGAGATGCATTTCCCCGAGCTCCCGAAAAGGACATCATATGGACTGGATTAAAAGGATCAGTCATCCGAAAATTAGGATTCATTTCTTGTCGCAAATATTCACTTGTAGCATACCATATCTCAATAGATTGTCGTAATTTTTCTACCGCGTGTACATTTCCATAATGATGATGCTTTTCCAAAATAAAACTTTGTTGTTCAGCATCTTGGACTAGCCATCCCTTAGACGGTATTGTTAAAAGATCATCAATTGCTAATGAAATGGATGTCGCAGTGGCTTGCCGGAAACCCAGAGTCTTTACTTGATCCAGGATATGTGATGTATATGCCATTCCGAAGTGATCTATTAATCTACTAATAAGTCGTTTAATGGCAGTTCCATCTATCGCTTTATTGTGAAAGACCAGATCGGCCTGTTCTGCCATAAGTACCTCCATATTCCGATGAGTGGGGTTTGACAGTGGATTTGAGTTAATGATTGGAAAACTTCCTTTTCTCGATCTTCATTCGTGTAGAAATTCAGGAAATAGGGTCCTAGTTGAACCCAAGGGACTGGACTCGAATTCACACTGATTTAATAGAACCACTTAGCTCGGATACCATACCATATGAGGAGGCCCGACAAAACCCTTGTATAGCTTCTTCGATTTCTCGATAAAGAGAAATATGACCAACAGTTGTTCGAACATATAGACAAAGAATTTCTTTTTTTATACTTCTTACTATTAG